AATCAATACTGATATAAATATATAAATGAAATATAAATAAATAAAATAATATAAAAAAAAAAAAAGAAAAAAAATAATAAAGAATAAAGAGCCTCGGGTTAATAAAAACTGAGGAGATTGACTCGGGAACGAATTTTGCCGGAAGCTCCATTGCAGAGTTCAGGCCTAACCATTAATGGAGAAGCTATGGGAACGACGAAACCTGTGACTGCATAGGATTCTATTGAAAACGAATCCTAATAATTCATTGGGTAGGATGGCGGAACGAACCAAGAAAAAATTGATTTATTCTGAGAGGTGTCATGAATTGACTGACCCTACGAATGAAAGAGTCAATATTCGCCCGCGAAACCTTTATTTATTGGATTACAATTTTTGGCGCGTTCGATAGAGGTAAAAATAAGGATTCATTATATTCTACGTTATATTCTAAAAAAAGAAGCATTTTTTATATTTTCTATATCTAATAATATACACGTCCGGCTGTATATTTTGTATATACTTCTTCCTTTGTAACAAATTAAATATGTAACAAATTAAATATCAATAAATGCCATTCATTACTTATAATTACTTATATTATTATTTATTATTATTATTTATTATTATTATAAATATTTATAAATATAATTATTATAATTATACATGTGTATCTGTAATATTATTGAATCGTTTCATTCGCGAGGAGCTGGATGAGAAGAAACTCTCATGTCCGGTTCTGCAATAGAGATGGAATTAAGAAACAACCATCAACTATAACCCCAAAAGAACCAGATTTCGTAAACAACATAGAGGAAGAATGAAGGGAATATCTTGTCGAGGCAATCATATTTGTTTCGGCGGATACGCTCTTCAGGCGCTTGAACCCGCTTGGATCACAGCTAGACAGATAGAAGCGGGGCGGAGAGCAATGACACGATATGCGCGTCGTGGTGGAAAAATATGGGTACGTATATTTCCCGACAAACCTGTTACAGTAAGACCTACGGAAACACGTATGGGTTCGGGAAAGGGATCCCCCGAATATTGGGTATCTGTTGTTAAACCGGGTCGAATACTTTATGAAATGGGCGGAGTATCAGAAACTATAGCCAGAGCAGCTATTTCAATAGCTGCGTGCAAAATGCCTATACGAACTCAATTTGTTATTTCACGATAGGGATGTAGAACTAAACAAAAGGGATATTGAGGATGAAAAAACAACCGCAGGTTTATTCTGGACGGACAATATTTCTTTTTTTCCTTCATCCTTTGCATTGAAATAACAGATTCAAATAAAAAATATATGATTCAACCTCAGACCCTTTTGAATGTAGCGGATAACAGCGGAGCTCGAGAATTGATGTGTATTCGAATCATAGGAGCTGGTAATCACCGATATGCTCATATTGGTGACGTTATTGTTGCTGTAATCAAAGAAGCAGTGCCAAATATGCCTCTAGAAAGATCAGAAGTCATTAGAGCTGTAATTGTACGTACATGTAAAGAACTCAAACGTGACAACGGTATGATAATACGATATGATGACAATGCAGCGGTCGTCATTGATCAAGAAGGAAATCCAAAAGGAACTCGAGTTTTTGGTGCGATCGCTCGGGAATTGAGACAGTTGAATTTTACTAAAATAGTTTCATTAGCTCCCGAGGTATTATAAATACTAGTAGATGACACTATGATATAGTAGGCTACCTGAAATAGATCAAATTAATAGATTGTGTCTCACGCATATACTTTTTAAAATTTAATAATTCAAAAAAAAAAAAACAAAGAAAAAAGAAAAAAGGAAACATGTTGATTATATCAAAATTAGGAGGCACAAAAAATTATAGTTCGTTATGGGTAGGGACACTATTGCCGATATAATAACTTCCATAAGAAATGCTGACATGAATAAAAAAGGAACGGTTCGAATAGCATCTACTAATATCACCGAAAACATTGTTAAAATACTTCTACGAGAAGGTTTTATTGAAAATGTTCGGAAACATCAGGAAAATAAGAAATATTTCTTGGTTTCAACCCTGCGACATAGAAAGACTAGGAAAGGAATATATAGAACCGTTTTAAAGTGTATCAGCCGACCCGGTTTACGAATTTATTCCAACTATCAACGAATTCCTAAGATTTTAGGTGGAATGGGAATTGTAATTATTTCTACTTCTCGAGGTATAATGACAGATCGAGAAGCTCGACTAGAAAGAATTGGAGGAGAAATTTTGTGTTATATATGGTGATCCTCCTCCTCTGGTATCCTAATTTTATCTCTAACTTCCCATTTGTGAAATAGAGAGGAAAAGTGAGTTATATACCTCTTCCTTCATTAGTTGATACTTCAAGGGGGTTACCTGGAATGAAAGAACAAAAATTGATTCATGAAGGTTTAATTACTGAATCACTTCCCAACGGTATGTTCCGGGTCCGTTTAGATAATGAAGATCTAATTCTAGGTTATGCTTCAGGGAGGATCCGGCGCAGTTTTATACGGATACTACCAGGAGAT